CAAAAAAGAAAAAAAGAAGCTCAAAGGCGAAAGATACCAAAGACAAGCAATGGTACGTATAAAACAAGCAGAAAGCTGGGATAAGCGTTTACTTACTCGAATACTAAGAAGTTCTATGTTAGTAATCCAATCGATTCTTAGAAAATATATTGTATTACCGTTATTGATAATAGCTAAAAATGTGGTTCGCATACTATTATTCCAAGATCCCGAGTGGTCCGAGGATTTTAAGGATTGGAATCGTGAAATTTATGTTAAATGCACTTATAGTGGTGTTAATTTATCTGAAACAGAATTTCCGAAAAACTGGTTAATAGAAGGTATTCAGCTAAAGATCCTATTCCCCTTTCACCTGAAACCCTGGCACGGATCTACGATACAATCCTCTCATAAAGATCCAAAAAGTGAACACGAAACTGATTTTTGTTTTTTAACAATTTTGGGGCTGGAAACTGACATGCCGTTCGGTTCTCCCCAAAAACGACGTTCCTTTTTTGAACCCATTTTTAAAGAACTAAAAAAAAAAATTCGAAAATTGAAAACTAAGTCTTTTATAGTTTTAAGGGATTTTAAAGAAGGAAAAATAAAAGAACTTTCAAAAATAAACTTGAGAGAAATCGAGAAATTGAGGGAAACTCAAAAAAATTCGATAATCAGTAAGCAGATGATTCACGAACCGTCTATTGAAATTTCATCTATGGATTGGACGAAATTATCCCGGACTGAAAAAAAAATGAAAGATCTGACTAATAGAACAAGCAGAATCCGAAATAAAATATATAAAATTACAAAAGAAAAGAAAAAAGGATCGCTAACTCAAGAAACAAATATTAGTTCGAACAAACCAACTTATTCTGTTAAAAGATTAGACCCATCAAAAAGGATTTGGCGGATATTAAAAAAAAGAAACGCTCGATTAATCCGTAAATCCTATTTGTTTCTAAAATTTGGCATTGAAAAGATATACAGAAATATTTTTATATCTACCCTTACTATTCCAAGAATCAATACAAAACCTTTTCGTGAATCAACAAGAAAACAAATGAAAATTATTGAGAAAAACATCCACAATAATGAAGCAAATCCCGAAAGAATTAATAAAACAAATAAAAATAGAATTATTTCGACTATCCAAAAATCGATTTCTAAGACTAGTAATAAGAATTCAAAGATTTCTTGTAATTTATTGTCTTTTTCACAATCACAAGCATATGTATTTTACAAATTATTACAAGTCCCAATTTTGAACTTTTATAATTTAAGACCCGTTCTTCAATATCACGGAACATCTCTATTTCTTAAGAATGAAATAAAAGATTTTTTTGAAAAACACGGAATCTTTAATTACCAATTAAGACATAAACCCCTTTGGAATTTTGGAAGGAATACACGAAAACACTGTTTAAGCGGGCATTATCAATATGATTTATCTCGGATTAAATGGGCTAGATTAGTACCACAAGAATGGCGAAATAGAGCCAATCAACACTGTATGGCTCAAAATAAAGATTTAATTAAAAGAGATTCGTATGAAAAAAATGGATTAACTCATTACGAAAAACAACATTTTTTTGAAGCAGACCTATTACGTAATCAAAAATCGAATTTTAAAAAACACTATAGATATGATCTTTTATCATATAAATCGCTTAATTATGAAGATAAGAAAGACTCGTATATTGATAGATCACTAGTCCAAGTAAATAATAAAGAAGAGTATTATTCTAATTACAATAGAAAGAAAGTAAAATTGTTGGCTATGCTGGGAAGTATCTCTATCAATAATTATATAGGGGAAGATTATATTATGGATATGGAAAAATTCTTGTATAGAAAATATTTTGATTGGAGAATTCTTAATTTTTGTCTTAGAAATAAGGCCAATATGGAAGCCTGGGTTGATATGGATACTGGTACCAGCAGTAATCAAAATACTAGGATTGGGTCCAATAATTATCAAAAAATTAATGCAATTAATAACAGAGTCCCCTTTTATCTTAGAATTCATCAAGATGAAGAAATTAACCCATCCACTCAAAAGGGGTTCTTTTGTGATTGGATGGGAATGAATGAAGAAATACTAAGTTGTCCTATATCAAACCCAGAATCTTGGTTCTTCCCAGAATTTGTACTACTTTTTAATGCATATAGAACGAAACCCTGGATTATACCAATCAAATTACTTCTTTTCAATTTTAATGGAAATAGTAAGAAAAATAGAACCGGAAAGAAAGAGGCGGATCTTTTTATATCACCTACTCAAAAAGAATATTTGGAATTATCGAATCAAAGTAAAGAAGAAAACGAACTCGCAGACCAAGGAACTCCGAGATCGGATGCACAAAAGCAAGTAATTCTTGGATCAGTTCTCTCAAACCAAGAAAAAGATGGTGAAGAAAATTATACGGGATCGGACATGAAAACCCGTATAAAGAAAAAGCAATCCAAAAGAGAAACCGAAGTACAGCTCGATTTATTCCTAAAAAGATATTTGTGTTTGCAGTTGCGATGGAGGGGTGCTGTTTCTTTCAGAGAAAAAATACTCAATGATATGAAAGTATATTGTCAGCTGGTTCGACTAATAAATCCTAGCGACGTTACTATAGCCTCTATTCAAGGGGGAGAAATGAGTCTGCCTATTTTGATCACTAAGAAGAATTTCGATCTTAAAGAATTGACGAAAGGGGGAATGCTTATTATCGAACCCCGTCGTTTGTCTGTAAAAAATGATGGACAATTTTTTCTATATCAAATCGTAGGTATTGCATTGGTTCATAAGAATAAGCGCAAAATTACTAAAAGATACCAAGAAAAGGGCTATGTTGATAAAAAAGATTTTGATGAATTCATTGCAAAACATCAAAAAATGACTGGAAATATAAACAAAAATCATTATGATTTGCTTGTTCCTGAAACTATTTTACTCCCTAAACGTCGTAGAGAATTAAGAACCCTAATTTGTTTCAATTCGAAGAATCAAAATGGTATGCAGAAAAATCCAGTATTTTTTAATAACGGAAAGGGCGGCGGCCGCGTTTTGGATAAAAACAAAAATCTTGCTCGAGAGAAAAATCAACTAATTCAATTAAAGTTCTTTCTTTGGGCCAATTCTCGATTAGAAGATTTAATTTGTATGAATCGGTATTGGTTTAATACCAATAATGGGAGTCGTTTCAGTATGGTAAGGGTCCATATGTATCCACGATTGAAAATTCGTTAATAGTGTGCTTTTCCTATCTATCATGTCCCATTTTGGGATATGAAAACAAAGAAATGTATACATGTCTTGTCTTCCATTCCAGTCTGATACAAGATACCAAATTAATGGCGAACATTTTAATTAGATCCATAAATGAATCAAGAAACTCTTTTTTTTAGGTCCAAATTTTTCTCTTTTGCCGAAATATCCATCCTTTTAGATGCCTAATCAAATTGAAAATTGGATTGATTATTGATATTGATTTTCTAGCAAGTTCATAACGAACTTAAGATTATTGTGTATATCAAATTGAAGTAACTAGTATTATTATTACTGATCAGTAAAATTCATCTTAAAAAAGGAAGGGAGAGGGGTTTCGTTTTATGGTAAAAAATGCATTCATCTCAGTTAGGGTTCAAGAAAAAAAAGAAAAAAACAGCGGATCGGTTGAATTTCAAGTATTTCGTTTCACCAACAAGATCCGGAGACTTACTTCACATTTAGAATTGCACAGAAAAGACTATTCATCTCAAAGGGGTCTACGTAAAATTTTGGAAAAACGCCAACGTCTACTAGCTTATTTGTCAAAGAAAAATAGAGTACGTTATAAAGAATTAATTAGTAAGTTGAATATCCGGGAGTCAAAAAATCGTTAATTTTAAATTTGAAAAAAAAAAAAATTTCGAATTATTTGATTTTGACTGTTGATGAACTTCTTGTTGTTTTCAACAATTCATGTAAGAATGAATCGAGGAAAAACCTATGAGTATACTAGCTACAGAAAAAGAAAAAGAATTTATGATAGTCAATATGGGACCTCACCACCCGTCAATGCATGGGGTTCTTCGTCTCATCGTTACTCTAGACGGTGAAGATGTTATTGACTGTGAACCAATATTGGGTTATTTACACAGAGGGATGGAAAAAATTGCGGAAAACCGAACAATTATACAATATCTGCCTTATGTAACCCGTTGGGATTATTTAGCTACTATGTTCACAGAAGCAATAACTGTAAATGGACCAGAACTGTTGGGAAATATTCGCGTACCTAAAAGGGCCAGCTATATCAGAGTAATTATGTTGGAGTTGAGTCGTATAGCTTCCCATCTGTTATGGCTTGGCCCTTTTATGGCAGATATTGGTGCACAGACTCCTTTCTTCTATATTTTCAGAGAAAGAGAATTAGTATATGATCTGTTCGAAGCTGCCACCGGTATGAGAATGATGCATAATTATTTTCGTATCGGAGGAGTAGCAGCTGATTTACCCTATGGTTGGATAGATAAATGTTTGGATTTCTGCGATTATTTTTTAACAGGGGTTGCTGAATATCAAAAACTTATTACGCGAAACCCCATTTTTTTAGAACGAGTTGAAGGAGTAGGCATTATTGGTGGAGAAGAAGCAATAAATTGGGGTTTATCAGGACCAATGCTACGAGCGTCTGGAATAGAATGGGATCTTCGTAAAGTTGATCATTATGAGTGTTATGACGAATTTGATTGGGAAGTCCAGTGGCAAAAAGAAGGGGATTCCTTAGCTCGTTATTTAGTCCGAATCGGTGAAATGACGGAATCTGTAAAAATAATTCAACAGGCTTTAGAAGGAATTCCGGGAGGCCCCTATGAAAATTTAGAAATCCGCTGCTTTGATAGAGAAAGCGATCCAGAACGGAATGATTTTGAAAATAGATTCATTAGTAAAAAGCCTTCTCCTACCTTTGAATTGACAAAACAAGAACTTTATGCGAGAGTAGAAGCCCCAAAAGGAGAATTGGGAATTTTTCTGATAGGGGATCAAAGTGGGTTTCCTTGGAGATGGAAAATTCGCCCACCGGGTTTTATCAATTTGCAAATTCTTCCTCAGTTAGTTAAAAGAATGAAATTGGCTGATATTATGACGATATTAGGTAGTATAGATATCATTATGGGGGAAGTTGATCGTTGAAATGATAATTGCTACACCCGAAGTACAAGATATCAATTCTTTTTCCCGATTGGAATCCCTACAAGAGGTCTATGGGATCCTATGGGTGCTTGCCCCTATTTCGATTTATGTATTGGCAATCACAATAGGTGTCCTAGTAATTGTGTGGTTAGAAAGAGAAATATCTGCAGGAATACAACAGCGTATTGGGCCTGAATACGCCAGCCCTTTGGGAATTCTTCAAGCTTTAGCCGATGGGACAAAACTCCTTTTCAAAGAAAACCTTCTTCCATCTAGAGGAAATAGTAGTTTATTCAGTATTGGTCCATCTATAGCAGTCATAGCAATTCTACTAAGTTATTCAGTAATTCCTTTTAGTTATAACCTTGTTTTAGCTGACCTCAATATCGGTATTTTTTTATGGATTGCCATTTCAAGTATTGCCCCGATTGGACTTCTTATGTCAGGATATGGATCAAATAATAAATATTCCTTTTTAGGTGGTCTGCGAGCTGCTGCTCAATCGATTAGTTATGAAATACCATTAACTTTATGTGTTTTATCAATATCTCTACGTGTGATTCGCTAAAACCTAAGCTTTTCGTTCTAGAAAAAAAAAAAGAACTTGAATAGAAATCCTCATTTTTTTATTCATTTATTGACTCTTTAGGTTAATAAAAGAAATTAGATAGTTATATATGAGTGAAAGAAAACACCTTCGAAATTCGCAGTAAACGTGGATTAAGTCTCATTTCCTATGTACAAGCGTTAAGGATAAGTAAACAAAAGTAAAAGTGGAGGAAGCCCTTACCCCAAGACAGGTCGATTGATCATCCTAGCTTGAAGCGGGCTTAAAAGACCAACCCTATAGAATTTTCATTTTTCATTAGCTATTGTATGTATTACAATATATATTAGATATATTAGGGGGGTTGAATAGGGGGTTGAAAACGCAAAGCGGGGGGATAGGAAGGAACACCAAAATACACACAACGGGTTAGTAATGTAGATTATGTCAATTATCTAAAAGGATACTTCTGCATAACATAAAAGAATAACATAAAAGAATACTAATTGGGGCTTTAAGTTGGTAGAAACGATCAGGCAGTACTCCCCACAATTCCGATCCAGAGCATGCTCCTATCCGCCAGTTAAAGAAATAACTATCAGGAACGAAATAATCCTTTACCCCCTTTTAAGCCCCATTTTCTCTCAGAAAGAAGAAGAGGAACAAAAAAATAGAAAAAAAAAAAAATACAATTACAATAAAAAATAGAAAAAATACAATTACAATCTAAAAGAATCCTTTCTTTCATATATTGATAGAAATCAAATTCGTGTCATGATTCATGAACTAGTGTAATGGCGAATTCTTTTTCGTAATCGAAAATAAAAGGATGGGTTGAAATATCGAGTGATATTTCTACAAGAGTATTTTATTGAAGGGTTGATTAAGTTATTACTCAACACAGAAAATTTGAAATTCGTAAAGGATGAGATTAATTCAGAAATACTGTTTTTTTATCCTTAGAGCAGACAGAATTCCAGTGGTATAATTGGGGATCCTCCGCTAGATTTTGACTTTATCCATCCTATAACCATATCAAAATCAAAATAACTAATACCGGTCCGGTCCTTACATTTATTTGTGGCCCTGAGGAGCCGTATGAGGTGAAAATCTCATGTACGGTTTTGTAATAGCGATGGAAACCGTAATGTTACCACCGACTATGATTATCTAACAGTTTAAGTACAGTTGATATAGTTGTGGCGCAATCAAAATATGGTTTTTGGGGGTGGAATTTGTGGCGTCAACCTATAGGGTTTATCGTTTTTCTAATTTCTTCCCTAGCGGAATGCGAGAGATTACCTTTTGATTTACCAGAAGCGGAAGAAGAATTAGTAGCCGGTTATCAAACCGAATATTCAGGAATCAAATTTGGTTTATTTTACGTTGCTTCCTATCTAAATCTACTAGTTTCCTCATTATTTGTAACAGTTCTTTACTTGGGAGGTTCGAATCTTTCCATTCCATACATATTTGTTCCTGGGCTGGTTGAAATAAATAAAGCGGATGGAATCTTTGGAACGACAATTGGTATCTTTATTACATTAGCTAAAACTTATTTGTTCTTGTTCATTCCTATTGCAACAAGGTGGACTTTACCGAGACTAAGAATGGACCAACTATTAAATCTTGGCTGGAAATTTCTTTTACCTATTTCTCTCGGTAATCTATTATTAACAACTTCTTCCCAACTCCTTTCGCTATAAAGATAAAGAAAAAAAGGAATACAATATTCGCTACTTGTCTCAAACAAGAGAAAGAAATAAACTCAAAACATTCATAGATATTCACAATATGTTCCCTATGGTAACCGGTTTCATGAATTATGGTCAACAAACAATACGAGCTGCAAGGTACATTGGTCAAAGTTTCATGATTACTTTATCCCAAGCAAATCGTTTACCTGTAACTATTCAATATCCTTATGAAAAATTAATCCCATCAGAGCGTTTTCGTGGTCGAATCCATTTTGAATTTGATAAATGTATTGCTTGTGAAGTATGCGTTCGGGTATGTCCTATAGATCTGCCTGTTGTTGATTGGAAATTTGAAACAGATATTCGAAAGAAACGATTGCTTAATTACAGTATTGATTTTGGAATTTGTATTTTTTGTGGTAACTGCGTTGAGTATTGTCCAACAAATTGTTTATCAATGACTGAAGAATATGAACTTGCGACTTACGACCGTCACGAATTGAATTATAATCAAATTGCTTTAGGTCGTTTACCAATGTCAGTAATTGACGATTTTACAATTCGAACAGTCTTGAATTCGCCTCAACGAAAAAACGTCTAAACCTTTTTAATTTCGAATTACTAAGGTTCAGTTTTGGTATAGTTGGTATAAAGGGATAAGGTTGTTTTTTTGCTTGGTCAATAACTCCAAATCCCAACTTTTGATTGGTTGATGAGAAGTACAACTACATTTGTATTGAAATGAAATGATATATAGACAGAAGCTTTTTCGAACTATATAGCTTCAATTTCAAATTGGCATTTAGAATAACGAAAAGAACGAAATTGATCCCAGAACAGTATCCGCATCAATTCCCACTTAGTAGATTCTAATTTCATTGAATTGGAATTGAGAATGTATCATAAATAATTTTTCCTGGTCGGCTCAATAAGGTCATGAAAAAGATTTCGATTTATTTATCTCCTATTTTAATATAATGGATTTGCCTGGACCAATACACGATTTTCTTTTAGTTTTTCTGGGATCGGGTCTTATATTAGGAGGTCTGGGAGTGGTATTATTTACCAACCCAATTTATTCTGCCTTTTCCTTGGGATTGGTTCTTGTTTGTATATCATTATTCTATATTCTATCAAATTCCCATTTTGTAGCTGCCGCGCAACTCCTTATTTACGTGGGAGCTGTAAATGTTTTAATCATATTTGCTGTAATGTTCATGAACGGCTCAGACTATTCCAAAGATTTTCAGTTGAATCTTTGGACTATTGGCGATGGTCTTACTTCTCTGGTTTGTACAAGTATTTTTTTTTCGCTAATCACTACTATTCTCGATACATCGTGGTACGGGATTATTTGGACTACACGAGCCAACCAGATTATTGAACAAGATTTGATAAGTAATAGTCAACAAATTGGAATTCATTTATCAACAGACTTTTTTCTTCCATTTGAACTCGTTTCAATAATTCTTTTAGTTGCTTTAATAGGTGCAATTGCCGTGGCGCGTCAATAACAAATCTTTATAACTAGGAACAGCAATCCCAATTCTACTTTTTATGTGTTATCACATTCATTATGTGTTATCACATTCATTTCCCTGAAATTCTTGTAAAGTATAGTTGAATACTATTCACAGATCAATAGAAAATCAAAATAGAATTTTTTTTATTCGATCTATTACCAAATAGATTCTTTTGTTCCGTACCTGGTATATTCTAAACAACCAAATCACTTGCATTATTATTATTGTTCAGATTGAAATGAATCGAAATTGGTACGGAGTTGGTTAATGATGCTCGAGCATGTACTTGTTTTGAGTGCCTATTTATTTTCGATTGGCATCTATGGCTTGATTACGAGCCGAAATATGGTTCGGGCCTTGATGTGCCTTGAACTTATACTAAATGCAGTTAATATCAATTTTGTAACATTCTCTGATTTTTTTGATAGTCGACAATTAAAAGGAGATATTTTTTCAATTTTTGTTATAGCTATTGCAGCCGCTGAAGCAGCTATCGGATCAGCTATTGTTTCGTCAATTTATCGTAACAGAAAATCGACGCGTATCAATCAATCGACTTTGTTGAATAAGTAGTATTTCTAAATCATAATATAATATTCCTCAATTCAATTTAGGATATTTAATATGCCCTAATTTCGATCCTGTTTGTGAAACTGTAAGAAATCAAAGTATCTTTGTTCCCTTGATCCAGAAGTGGATTAATTAGCAAAATTATGGTAAATCATTGATTCATCTGGTGTTTACATATGACATTTCAAAATTGACTAGATCGAAAATTAAAAAGTTCAAAACAAAAATAGATAGATCCAATGTCACATTCAGTAAAGATTTATGATACATGTATAGGGTGTACTCAATGTGTACGAGCTTGCCCCACGGATGTATTAGAAATGATACCTTGGGACGGATGTAAAGCAAAGCAAATTGCTTCTGCTCCAAGAACAGAGGACTGTGTTGGTTGTAAGCGATGTGAATCCGCCTGTCCAACGGATTTCTTGAGTGTTCGAGTTTATTTATGGCATGAAACAACCCGAAGCATGGGTCTAGCTTATTGATATTGATACGTTCCCGAAAAACCCACTTGAATCCGTTTTGAATACAGTTTTTTTTTTTACCGATTACCGACAAAAACCCGTACTCGAAAAAGAAAAAAAAAAAATACGAATATATTCTATTTTCGAGTTTCGAGCACGGGTTTTTCTGGGCCAAGTGTATCTTGTCTTTACCACGAATTATTTTCCTTGGTTAACACTAATTGTAGTTTTTCCGATAGCCGCGGGTTCTTTAATTTTTTTTCTACCTCATAGAGGAAATAAGGTGACTAGAGGATATACAATATATATATGTGTCTTAGAACTCCTTCTAACGACCTATGCATTCTGTTATAATTTCCAATTGGACGATCCATTAATCCAGCTGGCAGAGGATTATAAATGGATCACTTTTTTTGAGTTTGACTGGCGATTGGGAATAGATGGACTTTCCATAGGACCCATTTTACTGACGGGATTTATCACCACTTTAGCTACTTTAGCGGCTCGGCCAGTTACTCTGAATTCCCGACTATTCCACTTCCTGATGTTAGCGATGTACAGCGGTCAAATAGGATCATTTTCTTCTCGGGACCTTTTACTTTTTTTCATCATGTGGGAATTAGAATTAATTCCCGTTTATCTACTTCTGTCCGTGTGGGGTGGAAAGAAACGCCTTTATTCAGCCACAAAATTTATTTTGTACACGGCAGGAGGCTCCGTTTTTCTTTTAATAGGAGTTTTGGGTATCGGTTTATATGGTTCCAATGAACCAACATTAAATTTGGAAACATTAGTTAATCGGTCGTATCCTGTGGCACTGGAAATAATATTCTATATTGGATTTTTTATTGCTTTTGCTGTCAAATTGCCGATTATACCCTTTCATACGTGGTTACCAGACACCCACGGAGAGGCACATTACAGTACTTGTATGCTTCTAGCCGGAATCTTATTAAAAATGGGAGCATATGGGTTGATTCGAATCAATATGGAACTATTACCGCACGCTCATTCTATATTTTCCCCCTGGTTCATGATAGTAGGTACCGTGCAAATAATTTATGCAGCTTCAACATCTCCCGGCCAACGGAATTTAAAAAAAAGAATAGCCTATTCCTCTGTATCTCATATGGGTTTCATAATTCTAGGAATAGGCTCGATAACCGATATAGGTCTCAATGGAGCCGTTTTACAAATAATTTCTCATGGGTTGATTAGTGCTGCACTTTTTTTCTTGGCAGGAACGAGTTATGATAGAATACGTTTTGCTTATCTAGACGAAATGGGCGGACTAGCTATACCAATTCCAAAGATCTTCACGCTATTCAGTATCTTATCGATGGCCTCCCTTGCATTACCCGGCATGAGTGGTTTTGTTGCAGAATTGATAGTATTTTTTGGAATAATTACCAGCCAAAATTTTTTTTTAATGCCAAAAATAGTAATCACTTTTGTAATGGCAATTGGAATGATATTAACTCCTATTTATTCATTATCTATGTTACGGCAAATGTTCTATGGGTACAAGCTATTTAATGCCCCAAACTCTTATTTTTTTGATTCTGGACCACGGGAGTTATTTGTTTTGATCTCGATTCTTCTACCCGTAATAGGTATTGGTATTTATCCCGATTTCGTTCTCTCACTATCAGCGGACAAGGCCGAAGCTATTATATCGAATTTTTTTTTGTAGATAGTTTTCATGACTAAAAAAAATCAAAAAGAAATCCCATGATTTTAAAAAGAGTTCGTTATCCAATGAACAAAGAAATCCTTTTTCTTCTCTTACTCTTAAGTTAAATAAAAAGAAGAAGTAAAATAATTTAAATTCCATTTTTTAATTTAAATTAAATTGTGACCAACTGCCAAAGGCATTTGTAAGAACCTTTTGAATCGCCGCACTGCTTGATTCAAAAGGTTCTCGGCATCTTACACTAACACCAAGTTTCGTTTCGATCTCCGCGCTGTCCTATGTTTGTATTCATCAAACCCTTTCTTCAATTCAAATAGGTGTTAATTAAATGAACCATAACTATGTAACCCTATTCCTAATAGATTGACTCCGAAATAGCATATCCAAATTATAAAAAAGCCCATAGAAGCCACAATTGCGGAATTTACACCTTCCCATTTTGTATTTGTTCGAGTATGTAAATAAATCCCGAATATCGTCCAAGTAATAAATGCCCAAGTTTCTTTTGGATCCCAATTCCAATAAGACCCCCACGCCTCATTAGCCCATACTGCTCCCGAAAGAATACCTGTGGTTAAAAAGATAAATCCTAAACTAATAATACGATAACTCCAACGATCCAATTGTTGAATCACTTGAGACCTGTAATAATTTCTAGCGGAAAAACTATTTAGAAAAACATTCTTTTTTTCGTTCATGTATTGGATTTCACTGAAACAAAATGACCCATTTACATTTACAAAATTTTTTCTTTTCAAAAAAAGCCCTATCACTTTTCGAAATGTAATGACTAGAAGAGCCGTGGATAATAATGATCCACATAAAAGAGCTGCATAGCCCAATACCATCATACTTACGTGCATCATTAACCACTGGACTTGGAGAGCGGGTACTAATATTCTGGATTGATGCATTTTGGTTAAAAAACCCGAAGTCGCAAAGCCTTGGGTAAAAAAAGCACTTGGTGCCGTTATAGCGCTTAAATGATTTTGATTATTTTTAAAATCAAAAATCTTATGAATAATAGAGAAACTCCATGAAAGAAAGATTAATGATTCATATAAATCACTTAATGGGAAATGTCTCGAGTAAACCCAACGGGTGATTAATAATCCTGTTAGACAGAAAGCGGTAGCTGTCATCCCCCTTTCTGATGAAGCATATAGCCCTATGATTTCATCGACTAAGAAGGTTATTAAATAAATTGTAATTCCAATTGAAACGACCGAAAAGGATATATGCGTTAATATACGCTCCAAAGTTGAAAATATCATAAAAAAAAAAATTAAAAGCGAGAATACCTCAAATATACAGAATGGAAATCATAAATTAAATTCCTTAGAGCACTTTTTTTGTATATCTTTTTACAGATGCTATGCCGCCACTCGGACTCGAACCGAGATGCTCTAGCACTGCTTCCTAAGAGCAGCGTGTCTACCGATTTCACCATAGCGGCTTGCTCGAAATCATAATACCCTATTATTAGTCAATCGTCGAGATTGAAAGAGTCTATTTCAATGGATTTTTATTCATCAATTTGAAATTTGAATGCTTACTAAAAACAAAAAACATTGAAAGGGCTATTTAAAGATTCCGCCCCTTTTTTTGTTGTTGTATTTAATTATTTAAGGTTTCAGTTTTATTTAACTTAACTTTCATAGTTTCTTCTTTGATAAACTAGAACCTTGTAACGGCTGTAACTAAATAGTTCTAACTTCACTCCAGGGAACAACTCAAAAAGGGTTTCTTTCTTTTTTTTTTTTCATTTTTTAGAACTTTTGTGTTTGTGTTGTCGTAATTTTAGGTTTTTTTTTTTTCACTATTAATTTGTCCTAGGATTGATCAAATCAATTAGGTATTGGGCTGCACGTATTATAGAAAAAAAAAAAAAAAAATTCGATAAAAAAGTCTTTCTAAATTCGAATTAGAAAAATATATATATTTTGATGGAGCCCCCCCTCAAACATAGGATTTTTTTTTAATCACTTAAAATTGTCACACTATTCACTATTCGTATCCAATATCTGCCTAAACGGGAAGGGTTGCTTTTCTCAATTGGAGTCAAAGTGCAGGGTATCCGGTTATATATAGTGATTCAGAAAAATAATGATTTAGAACGTAAAAAAAAAAAAAAAAGTTATATACTGAATCAATTAGTTTCAACAGCCTTTTTTTTTTCCTAACGATTTTATATCCCCTCTTCTATAGCATCAATGGAAAGACCTAAATCGAAATAAATCTAAATAAAAAAAAAAAATTTCTTATTGTTTATGGTGGGGTGATGGGGAAAATAAGAATCCCCATCCTGGGAATAAAAAAATAGTAAAATAAAAAGAAAGGTGAAACTTTCTAGTTTGTCTTGATTCCGTTTTCAAATAAAAAAAAAAAAAAGTCCTTTTTTTTTTTTATTTATTTTTATTTTCGAATTCAGTAGACAAATCAATTGGTTCAAAACATTACAAAAGGGAATGTTTACTTACTTTTTCGATTTTTCTAAATTCTATAGTATAAATTCAAAACACAATTAACTCATTTTTGTGTCTGGGGGATTCAGATTATTTCAACCTTTGATTATTTATTTGTTGTACAAAAAAAACTTTTTGAATTCCCAGTAGCAAGGGATTTCGCTAACGAAAAAGCCTTCAACGCTGCCCAGTACCCCCCTTTTTTCCAAAGATTTTTACGAATACGTTTTTTTAATATAGAAGTACGTTTTTTTGGAACTGCCATTCAAAAAAGAAAAGGTTAGTCATTGATCAAATTGGATGTGAAAGACATCTATTGTTAAAACAAATCATTTTTTAGTTTTACGGTTCATTTCATTATCTGTTTATTTTTTTTATACACTAACTACCTTTAGAAAAAAGAAATAAATCGAAATATGCAAAAATGGCATAAAATCTTACTAGAACAAAAAATAAATAAATAAATAAATGGAATAAGGGATTTTTTCAATTTATATTCCCTAAATATTGGAGAATAAAGTAATTCGTATTCCGGAGTTATTGGCGGCACCCTTAGATACCTATTCAAATCGATATCTCTAGGACGGATTGGGCCATATAACAGAAATAGAATTGGTTGAAGTTGATAAAAAAAAGAAAAAGCCCTTCCGCCCTTATCTCTGTCTATTTTCGGCCTGCTACATTTATCCATGAAAAATACATCGAACAGGTTTTATCTACCCAATCATTTTTGTCTAGTAATTGGTTATTAAATGTCTTTTATTATAATTAAATGTCTTTTATTATAATTATAATAGTAGACAATCAATACGTGCCGAGATGAACTAGTTAATGGTTGTGAATAAACAAAGAATAAAAAAACTAATTCGTATTTTATTGGGGAACGATAGGGGTCAGCCTATGATTTATATCAAATTTAATTTTGTGTAATTCTTTCGTCTTAATCTATGGACATAAATTAGTGTAATTAGAGAATAATAAGTGAAGTTTGAATTTGCTCTATCTTCCTAAAAATCTTACGTAGTATAAAGTATAAAATAATTATTTATTTTTGACTAGTAGCTTAGTTAGAACATTTGATTGTTTTTAACTTTTCATTTTTTTGAAGTTGGTGGGAAAGATTCAAAATAACTATGAATAGAAAAAGCGAATTTTATTTAAGTTTTTCATTTTAATACCTTAACCTTAATTTTTTTATTAATCCCTTTTAAATTTAAAAGAGATAAGAACCGGTGAATCAGAAACACTGAATTAAGAATAAAAAACAATTATTATTACTTTATTGATTTTATGGAACATACATATCAATATTCCTGGATCATACCTTTAGTTCCACTTCCAGTCCCTATGTTAATAGGGGTGGGACTTCTATTTTTTCCGACCGCAACAAAAAATCTTCGCCGTATGTGGGCTTTTATTAGTATTTTATTGTTAAGTATAGTTATGATTTTTTCGATCGATCTATCTATTGAGCAAATAGATAGAACTTCGATCTATCAATCCCTAAGGAGTTGGACCATCACTAGTGATTTGTCTTTCGAGTTCGGATACTTTATTGATCCACTTACTTCTATTATGTCAATATTAATCACTACAGTTGGAATTCTGGTTCTTATTTATAGTGACAATTATATGTCTCATGATCAAGGATATTTGAGATTTTTTGCTTATATGAGTTTTTTCAATGCTTCAATGTTAGGATTAGTTACAAGTTCGAATTTCATACAAATTTATATTTTTTGGGAATTGGTTGGAATGTGCTCTTATCTATTAATCGGGTTTTGGTTCACACGACCTATTGCGGCAGGCGCCTGTCAAAAAGCATTTGTAACTAATCGTGTAGGGGATTTTGGATTATTATTAGGGATCTTAGGTCTTTATTGGCTAACAGGCAGTTTCGAATTTCGGGATTTGTTCGAAATATTGAAAAACTTGATTTATAATAATGAGGTTAACCTTTTATTTGTTACTTTGTGTGCATTTCTATTATTTGCCGGCCCGGTTGCTAAATCCGCGCAATTCCCCCTTCATGTATGGTTACCCGATGCCATGGAAGGGCCTACTCCTATTTCGGCTCTTATCCATGCTGCTACTATGGTAGCGGCGGGAATTTTTCTTGTAGCTCGGCTTCTTCCACTTTTCATAGTCATACCATACGCAATGAATCTAATATCTTTGATAGGGATAATAACAGTATTTTTAGGAGCTACTTTAGCTCTTGCTCAACAAGATATTAAGAGAGGTTTAGCTTATTCTACAATGTCTCAATTGGGTTATATGATGTTAGCTCTAGGTATGGGGTCTTATCGAGCCGCTTTATTTCATTTGATTACTCATGCCTATTCCAAAGCCTTGTTGTTTTTAGGATCCGGATCAATTATTCATTCAATGGAAGCTATTGTTGGATATTTTCCAGATAAAAGCCAGAATATGGTTCTTATGGGTGGGTTAAGAAAGCATGTGCCGATTACAAAAACCGCTTTTTTAGTAGGTACTCTTTCTCTTTGTGGTATTCCACCTCTCGCCTGTTTTTGGTCCAAGGATGAAATTCTTAATGATACTTGGTTGTATTCGCCGATTTTCGCAACAATAGCTTTTTTCACAGCTGGATTAACCGCATTTTATATGTTTCGAATTTATTTACTTACTTTTGAGGGGCCTTTCAACTTTTGCTTGCAAAATTACAGTGGCAAAAAAAGAAATTCCTTATATTCAATATCTCTATGGGGTAAAGAAGAACCAAAACCGATTAAAAACAAATTTCATTTAGTTGTTTTATTAACAATGAATAATAATAAAAGGGCTTCTTTTTTTGCGAAGAAGACTCATCGAATTGCTAGTACTGTAACAAATATGCCCTTTATTACTATTTTTCCTTTTGGCGCTGCCAAGACTTTTTGTTATCCTCACGAATCAGACAATACTATATTATTTGTTATGCTTGTATTAGTCCTATTTCCTTTGTTTGTTGGAGCGATAGGAATTCCTTTGAATCAAGAAGTAATCGAGTCGGATATTTTATCAAAATTGTTAACTCCGTCTATAAATCTGTTACATCAAAATTCAACTCATTTTGTTGATTGGTATGAAGGTGTAAAAAATCCAACCCTTTCCGTCAGTATAACGTATTTCGGAATACTTCTAGCCTACTTTTTATATAAACCCTTTTATTCATCTTTACACAATTGGAACATATTTAATTTTTTTGCTAAAAGAGGACCTAAGAGAATTCTTTGGGACAAAATACTCAATTTTCTATATGATTGGTCATATAATCGTGCTTATATAGATGCTTTTTACACAAGATCCTTAACAGAAGGGATAAGAGGATTAGCGGAACTAACTCATTTGTTCGACAGACGAGTAATTGATGGAATTACGAATGGGGTTGG